TCTTCTATACGAAAATGTTCAATTTTCATAAGATCCTTTTGAGTGTTATTCAAAAGATCCAATAATGTATATATATTGGATCCTTTGAGGCAATTATAGATTCTGGGAGGCAATTTTAATTGGTCAATAAAAATATATTTCAATGCAATTTTTTTTTTGTTTTTCCTTAGTTTAACCAATTTATCATGAAAGGTAAAAAGAGGTAAAGTAACCTTGTGTTGATTGTCGTCTAAATTTAAGTTTTCTTCTTCTGTATGGAAAAAAGGAATAAATAAATCAATCAAATTTCGGGACGCTTCATGAAGTGCTTCTTTCGGAGTTAAACTTCCATTTGTCCATATTTCGAGAAAAAGTATCTCTTGTTTTTCATTTCCATTCCCATAAGAATGAATGCTATGATTTGCTTTTCGAACAGGCATGAATACAGCATCGATAGGATAACTTCTGTCTTGAAAGTTATTTGAACTTTTTATACGATATCCGCGATTCCTCTCAATTTGTAATCCAATACAAAAATCAATCGGTTCCGTCAAGCTAGCTATATGTTGTGTATTATCAACGATTTCCACATAAGTCGGTGAGATGATATCTTGAGCTGTTACATACCCAGGACCCTTAATACAAATAGACGCGTCACAAGTTCCGTATAAATTACTTCTCAATACTATTTCTTTCAAATTCATTAAAATTTCATGTACTGATTCTTGAATACCCACTATGGTAGAATATTCGTGTGGTATTTTCTCAGATCTTGCACGTGTAATATATGTTCCTTCTATTTCTCCAAGTAAAGCTCTTCGCATCGCAATGCCTATGGTGTCGGCTTGACCTTTCATAAGTGGAGACAAAAGAAAACGTCCATAAGAAAGGCGCTTACTGTCTGTCCTCGATTCAACACACTTCCACTCTAGTGTCCGAGTAGATATGGTTACTTTCTCTCGAACCATAGTAATATAATATTATTTGGTCGAATTGTTTATTTCTCTTGAAATTTCTTTAATGTTGATTTTTTTTTACACGCGTCTTTTTTTAGGGGGTCTACAGCCATTATGTGGCATAGGAGTTACATCCCGTACAAAAGTTAATAGTATACCACTTCGACGAATAGCCCGTAATGCTGCATCTCTTCCGAGACCGGGACCCTTTATCATGACCTCTGCTCGTTGCATACCTTGATCGACTACTGTACGAATAGCATTTCCAGCTGCGGTTTGAGCAGCAAAAGGTGTCCCTCTTCTTGTACCCCGAAATCCACAAGTACCGGCAGAAGACCAAGAAACCACTCGACCTCTTACATCTGTAACAGTCACAATGGTATTATTGAAACTTGCTTGAATATGAATAAATCCCTTTGGTATTCTACGTGTATTCTTACGTGAACCAATACGTCCATTCCTACGCGAACCAATTCTTGGTATAGTTTTTGCCATATTTTATCATCTCATAAATATGAGTCATATATATATATATATAGATAAATGGATATATCCATTTCTTATCAAAACAGATCCTTTTTTTATTTGTAGATCGGGTCTTTTAGAAAGTATTTTTTAGACTATCCTTGTCTTTGTTTATGTCTCGGGTTGGAACAAATTACTATAATTCGTCCCCGCCTACGGATTAGTCGACATTTTTCACAAATTTTACGAACAGAAGCTCTTATTTTCATATTTTTCATACCTTAACCTTAATTTTGAATCGACTTCTTGGAAGAAAATAAGTTTCTTGAAATTTTTAATTTCGAATCGTATTCCCACGAAAAGGAGAATATTAAAGTTAAAAAACTACCTAATCATTCGAATCTTTGTTGCGGAGTCGATAAATAATACGCCCTCTGCTTGAATCATAACGACTTACTTCAATTTTGACTCTATCTCCTGGCAGTATCCGTATAAAGCTACGTCGGATCTTTCCTGAAACATAACCTAGAATAAGATCCTCATTATTTAAACGAACCCGGAACATACCATTGGGAAGCGATTCAGTAATTAAACCCTCATGAATCCATTTTTGTTCTTTCATTCCGGGTAAAACCTCCTTAAAGTATTAACTAATGTAGGAGGAATAAGATTATACACTTCGCGTTTTTTTTTAGTTTTTTTTTTCACAACAAATAGGAAGTCTCGTATCCAATGCAGATATAAGAAGTATTACCATATATAACACAAAATTTCTCCGCCTATTCCTTTTAGTCGAGCCTCTCGGCCTGTCATTATACCTTGAGAAGTGGAAAGAATTACAATTCCCATTCCGCCTAAAATTCTAGGAATTCTTTTATAGTTAGAATAGATTAGTAAACCAGGCCGGCTGATCCGTTTTAAATTTAAAAGATTTCTATAGGGCCCTTTTCTATTTCGTTTATGTCGCAGGGTTGAAACCAAAAAATATTTGTCGCTTTCTCGATGTTTCCTCACATTTTCGATAAAACCTTCTCGTAAAAGTATTTTAACAATGTTTTCGGTGATATTAGCATATGCTATTCGAAGGACTCTTTTTCTATCCATATCAGCATTGCGTATAGAGGTTAATATGTCAGCAATAGTGTCCTTACTCATAATGGAGTAAAATTCTTGTTGCCCAAAAATTTTGATATAATCAACATGTTTTTTGCTTTTTTTTACTTATTTTATTTGTTTATGAATAAAAATTTTATTATTAAATTAAAGGTATATGCGTAAACCACAATCTACTAAATGAATTTGAATCTATTTCTTTCTAATACCCTACTATAACTATATCATAGTCTCATCTTATATTTTAAGACTATTATAATACCTCGGGCGCCAATGAGACTATTTTAGTAAAATTGAAATGCCTCAATTCCCGGGCGATCGCACCAAAAACGCGAGTTCCTTTAGGATTTCCTTCTTGATCAATGACAACTGCGGCATTGTCATCATATCGTATTAGCATACCGTTGTCACGTTTCAGTTCCTTACGGGTACGTACAATTACAGCTCTGACCACTTCTGATCTTTCTAGGGGCATATTTGGTACTGCTTCCTTAATCACAGCAACAATAACGTCACCAATATAAGCATATCGACGATTACTAGCTCCTATGATTCGAATACACATCAATTCTCGAGCCCCGCTGTTATCTGCTACATTCAAATGTGTCTGAGGTTTAATCATTTTTTTATTTGTTGTTTCAATGCAAAAAAAAAAGAAAGAAATATTCTTTGTCAAAAGAAAAAAAAAGAAACCTTGCCTTTTTCATTCCCAGGCTCTATTTTCTTTAGTTCTACATTCTTATACCAAAATAATAAATTGAGTTTTGATAGGCATTTTGGACGCTGCTATTGAAATTGCTTTTCTGGCTATATTTTCTGCGACTCCGTCCATTTCATAAAGTATTCGACCTGGTTTAACAACAGCTACCCAATATTCAGGAGAGCCCTTACCCGAACCCATACGTGTTTCTGTGGGTCTTACTGTAACCGGTTTGTCGGGAAATATACGTACCCATATTTTTCCACCACGACGTGCATTTCGTGTCATTGCCCGGCGCCCTGCTTCTATTTGCCTAGATGTGATCCAAGCGGGTTCAAGCGCTTGAAGAGCGTATTTACCGAAACTAATATGGTTACCTCGATAAGACATTCCCTTCATTCGTCCTCTATGTTGTTTACGGAATCTGGTTCTTTTGGGGTTATAGTTGATGGTTTGGTTGTTTCTGAATTCCATCTCTACTACAGAACCGGACGTGAGAGTTTCGTCTCATCCAGCTCCTCACGAATAAAAGTATTCAAAATATTAAATTTGAATTGAAATATGTTTAATGAATAATAGATGAAATTGCGAGATTCTTTGATATTTCATCTAATCTATTAGTCATTTGTATATACCTTGTTTAGGTATTTTGGATATATAACTAAACATATTAAATATATATTTCTATTTATTTTTTATTTTTATCAAAAATATTTTTTTTTTTCATTTTATCGTATCGGATTGCCCTAAATCCAAAATTTAGCAATCCAAAAAATAACGTTTTCGCGGGCGAATATTTACTCTAATATCTATTTCAGTTGTAAGGTTAGTTCATTACGTCTCAGATCAGAATAGATAAATTATTTCTCAGTTCCTTTCGCCATCCCAACCAATGAATTGTTAGGCTTTGGTTTCAATAAAATCTTCTGCATTCATGGGTTCCATCGTTCCCATCGCTTCTTGTTTAATGGTTAGGTCTTAATTCTACAACGGAGCTCTTAATTCAATTTGTTCTTGAGTCAATTTTCTTAGTCTTTATTGGCTCAGGGCTCTTGGTTTTTTTGTTCTATATCTATCATTTAATTATGTATGAATCAGTATTGATGCTTTATTACATTGCCTTTTATGAGATGATTCATAGACCTTACATATTGGAATTCTATATCATCGATATTCTTTTTCTCTCTTTCTCTCATCCCTCTACCCACATCTTTTTTCTATATTCTGGTTCACAACTTAGAATCGGATTTTTTTATTTTTTTAGTTTATGAAAAAGAGATTTCAGTTGCTACAATGATATTAATAATCTATCATATCTTGACTGGTTTGTTGGATTTAGATAATGCGAAGTAATGAGTTGGTTTTTAGTTCTATAGTTATTAGTTTATACTAGGGGGCTTTTTTTTTTAATCTTATCCCTAAAAAAACCAACGAGTCACACACTAAGCATAGCAATTATATCAAAAATTCAATCGAATTTTTATTCAACCCTATAAAATTAAAGAATTACGGAATTAAGAGCTCTTTTTTTATCTTTAATCAAAAAAATGAACTAGTTTCTTATTTTTTGTTGGATTTTGGGAGTAAAAAAAAAAAAAAAAGAAAAGTCAAGGAAAGCCTTTTTATTCCTCATCTATAAATATCCAAATTTTGATACCTAATACGCCACAGATAGTTCGAACTGTATAGGCACAATAATCAATTTTAGCTCGAATGGTTTGTAGGGGAACTCTACCTTCTCTGATCCATTCGACACGTGCAATTTCTTTTCCATCAATGCGTCCTGC